GAAATGGGATTTCTGATCCAATAACAAGAAAGAATCCTATTTTTCTTTCTATTTAATTTAGATTGAGTATAGCTAAAAGATCTTCCTATGTTATACTATGTTAGACTATTCCATTCGCGACGATAAATCGATTTTATATTGTTATTATGAATAGTATCATCAAGATGCAATTCATACCTTTGAATTGATAGGAGTCTACTTTATCATCTCTATGGGATTAGATCCCGAATTATTGTAAAAGAAGAAAACAAAGAGATTATGGAAGTCAATATTCTTGCTCTTATTGCTACTGCGCTGTTCATTTTAGTTCCCACTGCATTTTTACTTATCATATACGTCAAAACAGTCAGCCAAAATGATTAATTTGAATGAAACTTGAATTATTCATTTTTATCAATGATTGAAGAAATGAAAAGGTTTCAATCTCTAGTTAAGTCTTAAATGAAATGTGTAATCAGAAGTATCTGAGATAGTGTGGTAGAAAGAGCTATATATAGCTCTTTCTACCACACTATACAATTGAGTATTGTAGAATATTTCATATTCATTCATATTCTTAGTACATAAAACATAAAGTTGTATTGTATACAGAAAGTTCTATAGATCAATTGACAATAGATATCTATATCTAAGTAATAATAGATATTAGACGTACATCAAAATGAAATAGCACTCGAATTTGATATTTTTTCTTTACATCCATTTGTATGCATTTAAATCAATCCAAAAGAATTGGAAGCCCAACTGCTTGAATTCCTTATTTTTTATATTTCTCTTCTTACTCTTCTTATGCTTATGTATCCGGGGGCCCATCGAAAGAATTCATGTAGGAATAATAGTACAGGCATATACTATATACCATATTCTATATTATAGAATTCTAAGATTCTAAGAATATTATAGAATTCTTATAGAATATCTAAAGAATATCTAAGAATCCTATTAAAAAAAACTATATTAATTATTTAATAGATTAATAGAATAGAGGATTAAATAGAAATATAATAGTAATATAATACTACTAGTATATCTAATATATCTAAGATAGAATAGATAAATATAGATAAACTAAAGCAAGTCAATAAGCTTTCGCAAAATGATTACAATTGATACAAGTAAATTTTTCAGTAAAGTACTAAATTAGTAATATTCCTAGTTCTAAAGCCCACTCCTTCCCCATACTACAAGTGAAAGAGAAAATGTAAACACTACCATTAAAGCAGCCCAAGCCAGACTTACTATATCCATGCGAATGATGTCCCCTATCTCTATGAAATGAGAGAATTATCCCATTATTTATTTATAATCATAGTGGAATCGATGGTGCAGAGTCAAAATAGGATTCTTACTTATGGCTCTTTATGAAACAATTTCATAAATCCACTCATAAAAAGTTTCAATTCTTTCTATTGAAATAGAAAGAATTGAAAAAAAAAAAAGAAAATAGAATAATAAAAAATATATTAAAATATATAAATATAAAGAAGAGCCATTCAACCATTCTGATTCAATTTATTAGCAGCACTCAGAGCTTCTAGTGAGTCTGAATACAAAGTATCTTCAGTTCTTTGCCACAATTATTCAATGAATTGACCATCAGCCTATTCAATCTAATTTCATCGCAAACAGAGTTATTAGACACTACCTCAATATTAATAAAGTTCTAGTGTAAAATAATTAGGGAGTCTTTATAGTCTTTTTTAGAATCCTTTCTTCAACCTTAGTAGCCAAAAAGGGGTGTCTCTTAGGAACCTTTGGATACCAAGATTTACGATTTCTTACTTTCATAGTTCTGATGCCCAGAATGAATTCTCACTATCTCTTTTATTTGATTCAATTCAGAATAGCCCAAACCAATCATTAATAAGATTGGGTTGCTTCAGATTTATTGGTACCTTTTTGAGCCACACTCATAACCCAGATTTTGAGAAAAAAGATGACAGTCTTTTATATGTCCTACGGGTTCTCAAAATCAAGTATCGACAGACCTAGCTCTTGCCTATGCTTTTGCGGGGCAAGAATTCATCAAGTTCGATCAACAGGATTAAGAAATTCCAAGTCTTTTTTTGTTGATCAGGCGACACCCAGATTCGAACTGGGGATAAAGGATTTGCAGTCCCCCGCCTTACCACTTGGCCATGCCGCCCGCCAAATTCCATCCAAAATGGATAAAGATAAATAAATTATCTATTAGATTATTCTATAATAAATTATATTTATATATATATATTCTTATACTTAGTATTCTATTTATATTCCTCTCCTCATTTTTTTTTTGATTTGAATTTTTTACTTTCTTAATTTCTTTTATTTTTGGATCTTGAATCCCATTGTACTTATCCTTTTCTTCGATTAATTTTATCTCAAAACAAAACACGCGTCGCTTAAAAACTTAACTTCTCTTTTCACTTTTCTATAGATCTATACGAATCTATAGAAAAGTGAAAAGATTCCCAGCTCCGGTCACAGACTGTAAAATGCAGGACAATTTAGAATAATT